ATATTTGGGCGGATTTATTCGATGTCTAGGGAGCGTAAGAAAATTTTAAATTGGTTTGGATTCAATAGGGGGGGAGAAGTCAAAAGTATCATGCTAGTACTGATAGCACAAAATTTGTTATGAGAAAGAGTGGGGTGTGTAATGTCAAATGAAGCTAGTTCTGTGGCGTTGAGTTTTTGTTTTTGGGGTTTGGCAAAAATGAGCCTTAACGGATTAGCAATGGGGGGTAGGGGGGTTTGCTGATATAATCATAGCATGTATTTGTGTATGTGTATATGCGTATGCGTGTATGCGTATGCGTGTATGCGTATGCGTGTATGCGTATGCGTGTATGCGTATGCGTGTATGCGTATGCGTGTATGCGTATGCGTGTATGCGTATGCGTGTATGCGTATGCGTGTATGCGTATGCGTGTATGCGTATGCGTGTATGCGTATGCGTGTATGCGTATGCGTGTATGCGTATGCGTGTATGCGTATGCGTGTATGCGTATGCGTGTATGCGTATGCGTGTATGTCCCTAAAGCATGAATTAATATATCCCATGGATGAACTTGTATGTAAGACTTAGTTGAATGGACTTACTAGACTTATGTCCTTGCAGCATGGACTGAAATGACCTTATTGATCTATTATGGGGGTGGAGGAGGTACACGTTGGGTTCGGCTACAATAAATGGTCTGGGCGCAGGCCGGGAGGCCGATGGTGAGTCCAAGCATACCCGGAAATTAAAAAATACCAGAGGCATGACAGCACAGTTATGTTGGGCATGGGCTGATTAGTAATTAATCCATCGAGATGTCTTATTTAAGAGGAAAGTGTGGGCGGTCTTAGTTCTATGGCCCTGAGGTAAGAACCAGATGCCAGGTATAGTTTCACATTAGTTACCCCCAAGTTTAATGGGCCCGGAGCGAGAAGAGGAATACCTGTCTAGCGGGTTGCTGGTTTCACGCGGCATGGTAGTTAAGCGAGCTGACTAGTGGAGGTGATATGCATGGACTCGAGAAATGATTTGACTTGAATGTGCTATGTACGACTATGGGTTTAATGTACTATGTACGATAAATAATATCATGTACTTGCTTATAAGCATGGGGCTAATAGTTTAATGTACGATTATACATATGTATGTGCTTTATGTATGATAAAACATGTATGTACTATATCATTATTAATGGGGGATATCATAATATGCACGAAGTACATAGTTGGAAAAAAATAATTTTTTAAAATTCAATGCTGACATAGTTGTTAAGAAAGTTGGATAGTGACAAATAAGGGTATTCAAGGGGTAGTTTAATTAGAATTTCAGCTTTGGGTGCTGAGGGTGAAGATATAAGAGCTTCTTCCTTGAGTGTGTCCTAGGGGATTAGGTTTCCCATTTTCGGTTTACAAGACCGGAGTAATTGAGTTATACTACTGGGACTTAGTCTTCATTTGAGTAATTTATTTTCAAGAAGGTTTGTTAGTGGTATAAAAATAAGGATAGTTAAGAAGTATATAATTGATGCTAGTTGTCCAATGATAATGAATGGATTTTCTACTGGTTGTCCTCCGATTCATGTGAGTACTATTAGGTTAGCTACTAGGGTTCAGAATAGGCATTGACTTAGTGGTCGGAATATTATGCTTCGTTGTTTGGCTATGTTGAGGAAAGGTATTAGTGCTAAGATTAGGATGGAGGAAATTAGGGCTAGTACTCCACCTAGTTTATTGGGGATTGATCGTAGGATTGCGTATGCGAATAGGAAATACCATTCTGGTTTGATGTGGGGTGGGGTGTTTAAAGGGTTAGCTGGTGTGTAATTATCGGGGTCTCCTAAAAGGTCAGGGGAGAATAGAACTAGAGTTGATAAGGTGATTAAGAGAGCAATTACTCCTAGAATATCTTTTAGTGTGTAGTAGGGGTGAAATGGGATTTTGTCAGAGTCTGATGTTATTCCGGATGGGTTATTTGATCCTGATTCGTGTAGGAAAAGTAGGTGAATTGCAGTTAATGTTGTGATGATGAATGGAAGGATGAAGTGAAAGGCGAAGAATCGTGTGAGGGTTGCTTTATCTACTGAGAACCCTCCTCAGATTCATTCAACTAGGTTAGTTCCGATGTAAGGGATTGCTGATAGTAGGTTGGTAATTACTGTGGCTCCTCAGAATGATATTTGTCCTCATGGGAGAACATATCCTATGAATGCTGTGGCTATTACTGTGAATAGTAGTATGATTCCGATATTTCAGGTTTCTAGGAAAGTAAAGGATCCATAGTAAATTCCGCGGCCGATGTGGATGAATAAGCATATGAAGAATATTGATGCTCCGTTGGCATGAAGGTAGCGGATTATTCAGCCGTAGTTTACGTCTCGGCAGATGTGGGTTACTGAAGAGAATGCTGTGGTTGTATCTGGGGTATAATGTATGGCTAGGAATAGTCCTGTTATGATTTGAATTACAAGGCATAGTCCTAGTAGTGAACCGAAGTTTCATCATGATGAGATGTTTGATGGTGTTGGTAGATCAATGAAAGAGTGATTGATAATTTTTGTAAGGGGGTGGGTTTTTCGAATGTTTGTCATTGTGTTCTTATAGTTGAATTACAACGGTGGTTTTTCATGTCATTGGTCGTGGTTAGTTTCCACGTGAGAATAATGATATATTTAGTGTCTCTGTTGAGTGTACTTTTTGTTTTAGGTTTTGTGGGATTTTCTTCAAAGCCTTCACCTATTTATGGGGGTCTTGGGTTAATTGTTAGTGGTGGGGTTGGTTGTGGGGTTGTAATGGGTTTTGGGGGGTCTTTTATAGGATTGATAGTGTTTTTGGTATATTTAGGTGGGATGTTGGTAGTGTTTGGTTATACTACGGCTATAGCTACTGAGGAGTATCCTGAGTCTTGGGGTTCAAGTGTTTCTATTTGGGGGGCCTTGTTGTTGGGTGTGGTGGTGGAAGTGGTTATGGTTTTACTGTCTGGGGATTATTGTGTTGGGGTTGAGGTGGTGATGAATTTTGATGGAATAGGGGATTGGGAGATGTATGATGTTGGGGGAATTGGGCCTTTTCGTGTGCAATCTGCTGGTACTGGTGCTTTGTACAGTTATGGTAATTGGTTCTTGGTAATGGCTGGGTGGTCGTTGTTTGTTAGTATTTTTATTATTATTGAGATTACTCGTGGGAACTAGATTATTAAGGTGAAGGTAATTAGGATTGTTGTTAGTAGGGACAAGAAGTAGAGTTTAATTAGGCCTTTTTGGTTAGAGATTGTTTTTGAGGCTAATAGGTTTACTTGTGCTAGGTTTTTAGGTATAGATTTTTCTAATCAGATTAAGTCTAGTAGGGTAGATGATATGTTTTGACTTGATTTTAGATTTGTATTTGGCAGTAAACGGTGTAATGTTGTTGGGAAGAATCCTAGTGAGCTTGAAAAAATGTAGGGTTTTTGGGTGTGTGGGAATTTTAGGTTGGTGGCGATTAGGTTAATTTCTATTGCTATGGAAAATCCTAGGATTGTCACTGTTATTGCAGTTATTTTGAGGTATAGAGGTATAGTTATTTGGGGGATGGAGGATGGGGGGATGTTGTTTGAGATTAGGTAGCCGGCTAAGATGCTGCCAATTGCAAGGCGTTTAATTGGATTAGTAAGTTGGGGGTTGCTTTCGTTGAAAAGGGAGGTTGAAGGAAAACGTGGTTGGCCTATTAGTGCAAAGAAGATAATGCGCGTGCTGTATGCTGCTGTAAGGGAGGTGGCAATTAGAGTTATTAGTAGGGCTCAGGCGTTGGTGCTAGACGTGTTTGCTGTTTCAATGATTAGGTCTTTAGAGTAAAATCCTGTTAGGAAAGGGATTCCGGTAAGGGCTAGGCTGCCGATTATTAATGAGGATGAGGTGAAAGGTAGGGTTTTGAATAAACCCCCTATTTTTCGAATGTCTTGTTCATCATTTAGGTTGTGGATGATAGAGCCAGAACATATGAACAGTATAGCTTTGAAGAAAGCATGGGTGCAGATATGAAGGAAAGCTAGATGGGGTTGGTTGATTCCGATAGTTACTATTATTAATCCTAGTTGGCTTGAGGTGGAGAATGCCACAATTTTTTTAATGTCGTTCTGTGTTAAGGCACATATGGCTGTAAATAGAGTTGTGATAGCGCCTAGACATAGTGTTAGAGTTTGAATTGTTTTGTTATTTTCTATCAGGGGGTAGAACCGAATTAGTAGGAATACGCCTGCTACAACTATTGTACTGGAGTGGAGTAGGGCTGATACGGGGGTGGGGCCTTCTATTGCTGATGGAAGTCATGGGTGTAATCCAAATTGGGCAGATTTACCCGTAGCTGCTAGTAGGAGGCCTATTAGTGGAAGTGTGTTGGTGTTAGGGTAGAGTACAAGTATTTGTTGGATTTCTCATGAGTTTAGGTTTAGTAGGAATCAGACTATTGATAAGATGAATCCAATATCTCCGATACGGTTAAATAGGATAGCTTGTAGGGCAGCTGTATTTGCGTCTGTACGACCATATCATCATCCGATTAAGAGGAATGATATGATTCCTACTCCTTCTCACCCAATGAAAAGTTGGAATAGGTTGTTGGAGGTTACTAGGATTATTATTGTAATAAGGAATATAAGGAGGTATTTAAAGAATTTGTTTATTTGGGGGTCAGAGTTTATATACCATATTGAAAACTCTATGATAGATCATGTTACAAATAGTGCTACGGGTATAAATAGGATTGAGAAGTAGTCTAGTTTAAGGCTTGTTGATAGGTTTAGAGTTTGGGTGGTAATTCAGTGTCAGTTTGTAATGGTTGAGTCTTGATTTGAGTACATGAATATGAGTGCTGAGATTAGGCTGATGAAAAAGGCATATGAGATAGATGATTTTACTAGGCTTGGGAAATTAATTTTATTATGATTGTTAGTTAGAGATAATATGATTGGAAGGGTTAGGATAATTAATGAAGTTAGGGTTGTTGTTGATATTATTGTGTTAATTACTTTTATTTGGAGTTGCACCAATTTTCTGGCTCCTAAGGCCAACGGATTACTTCTATCCTTTAAAAGTTAAGAAAGCCACGGTTTTATACGTGGGTGCATGATTTAGCAGTTCTTGCAATTCTTTCTTGGTAAATGAGAAGGTTAGGTCTTCTATTATTAGACTCACAATCTAATGTTTTTGTTAAACTACATTTACAAAGTGTGGGTCCTAGAATGAGTTTGGGGTTGAGGGATAGTGATAGTAGTGGGAGAATATGAAGTGATATTAGGGTATTTTCTCGTGTGAAAGAGGGTTTAATGTTGTTGTTGTGAAAAGTGTACTTGCCATGTTGGGTTATGGTGAATATGTATAGGGAGTATAAAGCTGTGATGAGTGTGTTCAGGCCTGTAAGTACGATAGAAAGCTTTGATCACGCGAATGATGTAATTATAATTATTAGTTCACCGATAAGGTTGATTGATGGGGGAAGGGCTAGGTTAGTCAGGCTAGCTGCTAGTCATCATAGGGCTATTAGGGGGAGTAAGGTTTGTAGGCCTCGGGCTAGGATTATGGTTCGACTATGGATGCGTTCGTAGTTTGAGTTAGCTAGGCAGAATATTATGGATGATGTTAAACCGTGGGCGATTATTAGGGCTGTTGCTCCTATGAAGCTTCATGGGGTTTGGATTAGAATTGCTACGATTACTAGGGCTATGTGACTTACTGATGAATAAGCGATTAGTGATTTTAGGTCTGTTTGTCGTAGACAGATGGAGCTAGTTATGATTATTCCCCATAGGGATAAGATTAGGAAAGGGTAAGATATAGAGTTTGTTAATGGGTGGAGGATAGTTGTGATGCGTATTATTCCGTATCCACCTAGTTTTAGAAGAATAGCCGCTAGGACTATGGACCCTGCGATTGGGGCTTCTACATGGGCTTTAGGAAGTCATAGGTGGGTTCCATATAGAGGTATTTTTACTATGAAAGCTACTATGCATGCGATTCATGTGAGGTTATTTGATCATGAGTTGAGTGACATATTTTGGTTAAATAGGGGTAAGATATGGAGGTTTAATGATCCTAAGAAGTTTTGGGTGTAGATTAGTGTGACTAGTAAGGGAAGTGAGCCTAGAAGTGTATAGAATAGGAAGTATAGTCCGGCATTTAGGCGTTCCGTTTGATTTCCTCATCGAGTGATAATGATAAGGGTTGGGATTAGTGTAGCTTCGAATAAAATGTAGAATAGGATTAGTTCGGAGGCTGTGAATGTTATGATTAGCAGTATTTGTAGGGAGATTAATATTGAGATGTACAGTTTTTTTCGTATTAAGGGTTCTTTGTATAGGTGATGTTGGCTTGCTATGATTATTAGTGGAAGTAATCATGTTGTTAGGATTAGTAAGGGGGTGGACAGGGTGTCGGAGAAGTTTGTTGTGGAGAAGTTGAGGTAATTGATAGGTTGGTGGAGTAAGTGTAAGCTGATTGGGCTGATTATGAGGCTGTAGGCTGTGGCGCTGATTCATAGAGTTTTGTAGTGGGAGAGCCAGGTTACTGGGTATAGTATGATAGTTGGGATTATAATTTTTAGCATTGTAAGAGGTTTAGATTTTGGATATAGTCTATACCATAAGTATTTGATACTATCACTAAAAGGGCTAGACCTACGGCGGCTTCGCAGGCGGCGAATACTAGTAGGATGATTGGAGCAATGTTGGATAGTGTAAAGTGTAGATTTAGGGTTGTTAGGCTAACCAAAATGAATATCGAGAGTATTATGCCTTCTAGGCATAGAAGGGATGATATAAGGTGTGACCGATAAATCAACACTCCTATGAGGGCTGTGATGAAAGCTAGGATAATGTTAGTGGAGATTAAAGACATTATGGTAATTATGAGGGTTTTTTCATAGTCTAATGAGTCGAAATCATTTGTTTTGTTTAAACTAATTACCATATTCCTGTCATTCTAGGCCATTTTGTGTTCATTCGTATGCTAGTCCTATGGCCAAGATTAGGATTAGAAGAAGTGTTATACTTAATATTAGGTTTAATGTGTTGGTATGCAGGGCTCATGGAAGTGGTAGCAGAAGGGCAATTTCTAAGTCAAATAAGAGAAATGTAATGGCTACTAGGAAAAATTTTATGGAAAAGGGTAGGCGGGCAGAGTCTAGTGGGTCGAAGCCGCATTCATAAGGGCTGTGTTTTTCTGCATAGATATTTAGTTGGGGGAGTCAAAATGCTACTAGTACTAATATTAGGGCTAACATGGTGTTGGTGGTTAGTGCAATTGCTGTATTTATTATTCTTTTTCGGTTATTTACCAAATCTTATTGATTGGAAGTCAATTGTACTTATTATACTAAAAGAATATGAGCCTCATCAGTAAATAGAGACGTAGAGGAATAGTCAAACTACGTCTACGAAGTGTCAATATCATGCGGCAGCTTCGAATCCGAAGTGGTGGTTGGATGTAAAGTGGAAATTGAGTTGGCGGATAAGGCATGTAGATAAAAATGTTGATCCGATGATAACATGAAGTCCGTGGAATCCTGTAGCTATAAAGAATGTTGAGCCATATACTCCATCGGATATTGTAAATGAAGTTTCTAAGTATTCTGATGCTTGTAAAAGTGTAAAATAAATACCTAAGGTAATGGTAATAGATAGGGCTTGAATTATGTTTTTTCGATTACCTTCTATCAGGCTGTGGTGTGCTCAGGTGATTGAGACACCTGAGGCTAAAAGAACCGCTGTATTTAATAACGGCACATCTAATGGGTTTAGTGGGTTAATTCCTGTTGGTGGTCAACATCCCCCTAGTTCGGGGGTTGGGGCTAAGCTTGAGTGGTAGAATGATCAGAAAAACCCTGCGAAGAAAAATACTTCTGATACAATGAAAAGGACTATTCCGTAACGAAGTCCTTTTTGAACTATTGGGGTATGGTGACCTTGAAATGTGCCTTCTCGGATAATGTCTCGTCATCATTGAATTATTGTAAGGGTATTGGTAAGCAGGCCCAGGGTTAATAGAGTAGTGGAGTTAAAATGGAATCATATAATAAGACCAGATGTTATGAGTAGGGCTGAGATAGCTCCTGTTAGAGGTCATGGGCTTGGGTTTACTATGTGGTAAGTGTGGGTTTGGTGGGTCATTATGTATTATCGTGTAAGTATAGGCTAACTAATAGTGTAAATACATATGCTTGGATGAGAGCTACTGCGAGTTCTAAAATTGAGAGTATAATGAGGATAGTAAATGTGATTGAAGCTGTGGTCATACTGATTGATGAGAGGACTAGTGTGGCGCTTCCAATTAAATGTATAAGGAGGTGCCCAGCTGTGATGTTGGCTGTCAATCGTACAGCTAGAGCTAAAGGTTGGATTATAAGACTGATGGTTTCAATGAGGACCAGCATAGGGATCAATGGAGGAGGGGTCCCTTGTGGTAGAAAATGGGCTAGGGTAGCTTTTGTTTTATGTCGGAAGCCTGTAATTACTGTGGCTGCTCATAGTGGAATAGCTATCCCAAGATTTATTGAAAGTTGGGTGGTTGGTGTGAATGTGTGAGGTAGTAAACCTAAAAAGTTAGTTGATCCAATAAATATAATAAGTGAAATAAGTATTAGGGATCAGGTTTGTCCTTTTGTGTTATGAGTAGATATTAGTTGTTTTAAGGTTAGGTGGATGAGTCATTGTTGCATGGAGGTTACCCGGTTGTTAATTAGTCGTGTGGGGTTGGAGAATAATATTAGTGGGAACATAATGATGAAAATTACGATAGGCATACCTATTATTGTGGGGGTAATGAATGGGGCAAATAGGTTTTGGTCCATTTTTTTTCTCAAGGGTTGATTTGGTAGTAGGTTTTTGTGAATTTTTGAGTTGGATGGAGTGGGTATAGAAATTTAGATAGTTTTAATTGAAGTAGTATAAATAGTGTTAGGGTCATGGATAAGATAGTTGTAAATCACGTTGATGTGTCTAGTTGTGGCATTCACTGTGGATAGTTTATTACTATCAATCTTTAACTTAAAAGGTTAATGCTATTAGTAGCTTCACAGTGATTTATAGAGTTTTAAGGAGCCACTCTTCAAAATATTTTAGTGGTACTAATTCAAGAACGATAGGTATAAAGCTGTGGTTAGATCCGCAGATTTCGGAGCACTGTCCGTAGTAGATTCCTGGTCGTGAGGTTATAATGGTTGCTTGGTTTAGACGTCCTGGGATTGCGTCTGTTTTGATTCCTATAGCTGGAACTGTTCATGAGTGGAGAACATCTTCGGAGGAGATTAGTATTCGAATAGATATTTCTGTAGGTAATACAACTCGGTTATCTACTTCAAGTAGACGTAGGTCCCCCGGTTCTAGGTCAGGGGTTGGGACTATATAGGAGTCAAAGCATAGTTTATCATAATCTGTGTATTCGTAGCTTCAATATCATTGATGACCTATTGTTTTTAGGGTAAGGGATGGGGTATTAATTTCATCTATTATATATAGGATCCGTAGGGATGGCAGGGCAATTAAAATTAGGATGACGGCAGGCAGGATTGTTCATACTGTTTCTACTTCTTGCGCATCCATAGTGCTTGTATGGGTGAGTTCGGTTGATAGTATAAGGGAGATAATATATAGGACTAGAGAGCTGATTATAAATACAATTATGAGAGTGTGGTCATGAAAGTATAGTAGTTCTTCTATAATAGGTGAGGCGGCGTCTTGAAATCCGAATTGTACTGGATGGGCCATAAAGATATATAGGGGTTTAGCCTATAATTTAACTTTGACAAAGTTATGTAATAGTTTTACTAATATCTTATGTGTAAAAAGAAAGTCATATAGGTTATGGAGTTGGCTTGAAACTAATTTTAGGGGGTTCGATTCCTCCCTTTCTTGTTTAGGCTTTTACGTATGTTGGTTCTTCAAACGTATGGTAAGGTGGGGGACACCCGTGAAGTCATTCTAGATTAGTGTTAGTTAATTCTACTATAAGTACTTCCCGCTTTGAGGCGAAAGCTTCTCAAACCATGAAAATTATTAGTATTACTGCTGTAAGAGAGATGAAAGATCCGATTGATGAGATAGAGTTTCATATTGTGTATGCATCAGGGTAGTCGGAATAACGACGTGGTATACCTGATAAGCCTAGGAAGTGTTGTGGAAAAAAAGTTAAGTTTACACCTACAAATATAATGGTGAAGTGGATTTTAGCTCAAGTCTGATCTAAAGTATAGCCAGAGAATAGTGGGAATCAGTGTACAAAACCTCCTATGATAGCGAATACTGCTCCCATTGATAGTACATAGTGAAAATGTGCTACTACATAGTATGTGTCGTGTAGGACAATATCTAGTGAAGAGTTAGATAGTACAATTCCTGTTAACCCCCCTACTGTAAACAAGAAGATGAACCCCAGTGCTCATAATATAGCTGGTGATCATTTAATATTGCCTCCGTGTAAGGTGGCCAGTCAACTAAATACTTTTACTCCAGTGGGAATAGCAATAATTATTGTAGCGGATGTAAAGTATGCTCGGGTGTCTACGTCTATGCCGACTGTAAATATATGGTGAGCTCATACAATAAAGCCAAGGAAACCAATAGATATCATAGCCCATACTATTCCTATATACCCGAATGGCTCTTTTTTGCCAGAGTAGAAAGATACAATGTGTGAAATCATACCGAATCCTGGTAAGATTAGAATATATACTTCTGGGTGTCCGAAAAATCAGAATAGATGTTGATAGAGGATTGGGTCTCCTCCTCCCGCAGGGTCAAAGAATGTAGTGTTCAGGTTGCGGTCAGTTAATAGCATAGTGATACCAGCTGCTAAGACAGGTAGAGATAGTAATAGTAGGACTGCTGTAATTATTACTGATCATACAAACAGTGGAGTTTGATATTGGGACATGGCTGGTGGTTTTATGTTAATGATAGTTGTAATGAAGTTAATAGCGCCTAGGATTGATGATACTCCTGCAAGGTGAAGTGAGAAAATAGTAAGGTCGACTGAAGCTCCAGCGTGGGCTAGGTTTCCTGCCAGTGGGGGATATACGGTTCATCCTGTTCCAGCTCCTGATTCAACTATGGACGAGGCTAAGAGTAGAAGAAACGATGGGGGTAGAAGTCAGAAGCTTATGTTATTTATTCGGGGAAAGGCTATGTCAGGAGCACCAATTATAAGAGGGACTAATCAGTTACCAAACCCTCCGATTATGATGGGTATAACTATAAAGAAGATTATGACAAAAGCATGGGCTGTGACAATGACATTGTAGATTTGATCATCTCCCAGAAGAGTCCCTGGCTGGCCTAATTCTGCTCGGATTAGTAGGCTAAGGGCTGTTCCGACCATGCCTGCTCAGGCACCGAACACCAAGTATAGGGTGCCAATATCTTTGTGGTTTGTTGAATAAAGCCAGCGATTTACGAACATAGGTAAAATGGCTGAGTAAAAGCATTAGACTGTAAATCTAAAGACAGGGGTTGAATCTCCTTTTTACCAGGCCTCGAGGTGATTAATCATATTGAATTGCAAATTCAAAGGAGCAGCTTCAATTCTGCCGGGGCTTCTCCCGCCTTTTTTTTCTTGGCGGCGGGAGAAGTAGATTGAAGCCAGTTGATTAGGGTTTTTAGCTGTTAACTAAAGTTTCGTGGGGTTGGATCCCACCAGTCTAGTAAGGATTTAGCTTAATTAAAGTGATTGATTTGCGTTCAGTAGATGTAGGATAAGTCTTGCAGTCCTTAAAGGTTGGCAGAGACTAAACATAGCTGTTTGCTTAGGGCTTTGAAGGCTCTTGGTCTAGTTGTAACCTAAGTCTCTAATTCAAGATTGAGATTATAGGTGATAGTGGGAGTAGTATGGATGATAGTGTAATAAGTGGGGATGTTATGGTATGTGGTTTGGGTGTGTTTAATTGTCATTTTAATTTTAAATTGTTGGATGTTGGGAATATGGTTAGGGATGAGGAGTAGACTAGTCGTATGTAGAAGAATAGGTTTAATAGGGATATGATGGCTATTATTGTAGGTAAAATAATGTTATAGTTTTTGGATAATTCTTGAATAATAATTCATTTTGGGATAAATCCGGAAAGTGGGGGAAGTCCTCCTAGTGATAGGAGGGTTATGAGAAATGTTGAGATGAGTATGGGTGTTTTGTTTCATAGATGTGATATGGTGAGTGTGGTGGTGCTAGAGTTTGAGAGTAATATAATAAATATGGATATTGTTAGTACTAGGTAAATTAGGAGGTTTAGTATGGTTGTGGATGGATTGAATGTAAGGATGGCGATTATTCATCCTATGTGGGAAATGGAGGAGAATGCTAAGATTTTTCGTAGTTGTGTTTGGTTTAGGCCTCCCCAGCCCCCGATAATAATTGATATTATGGCGATTGATAGTGTAATGTTTGGGTTTATTGATTGGTTTATTTGTAGTAGGATGGAGAAGGGGGCTAGTTTTTGTCATGTTAGTAAGATTATACCTGATGTAAGTGATACTCCTTGGGTTACTTCTGGTATTCAAAAGTGGAACGGGGCTATACCTAATTTAATGACCAGTGCTAATAGGATTATTAGGGAGGTTAGTGGGTGAGAAGTTTTTGTTATTGTTCATTGTCCTGAATGTATTATGTTGATGACGATTGCTATTATTAAGATTATTGATGCTGTGGCTTGTGTTAAAAAGTATTTTGTTGCGGCTTCTGTGGAGCGTGGTATTGCTTTTTGGATAAGAATAGGGGTGATGGCAAGTATGTTCATTTCTAGTCCTACTCATGTCATAAGTCAGTGAGAGCTGATTATTGTTAGGATAGTTCCGGTGAATAGGGTGTAGATGATTAATATTAGGATTGGTGGTTTAATTAGTATGGGAAGGATGTGAACCAACATTTTCGGGGTATGGGCCCGATAGCTTATTTAGCTGACCTTACTTTTGTAGGACTTGGTGTATTAGGTAGCACGAAGGATTTTGAATTCTTAGGAGTAGGTTCGATTCCTAGGGTCCTAGAAATAAGAGGGCTCTCACCTCTATGATTTACTCTATCAAAGTAATTCTTTTGTCAGACATATTTCTATGTTTGTGGGGGAATATTAGCTAGGAAGATTGGTATAGCGGCGTGTCATATACATATGGCTAGTGTTAGGGGGAGGAAATTTTTTCATAGTAGATGTATGAGTTGGTCGTAGCGGAATCGTGGGTAGGATGCTCGTACTCATAGGAAGGCTGTTGTTAGTAAGAGTGTTTTTAAGGTGAAGCTGGCTGAGAATAGTTCCGTGAAGTGTGTGTTATGGATTGCGCTTATGAAGATTGTAGCAGTTAGGGCATTTATTATGATGATATTGGTGTATTCGGCTATAAAGAATAGGGCAAATGGGCCTGCAGCATATTCTACATTAAATCCGGAGACGAGTTCGGATTCTCCTTCTGTCAGGTCGAACGGAGCTCGGTTTGTTTCTGCTAGTGTAGAGATGAATCATATTATTGCTAGGGGTCATGATGGAATAAGTAGTCATAAATGTTCTTGAGTTTTAATTAAGGTTGATAATGTAAATGATCCGCTTATTATAAGAATGGATAATAAGATGATGGCTAGGGTTACTTCATATGAAATAGTTTGGGCTACGGCTCGTAGTGCTCCGATTAATGCGTATTTTGAGTTTGATGCTCATCCTGATCATAAGATTGAGTAGACAGCTAAACTTGATGTGGCTAGGATAAATAGGATGCCTAAGTTGATATTGATTAAGGGATGTGGGATTGGTAGTGGTGTTCATATGATAAGGGCAATGGATAGGGCTAGGGTGGGGGCGATTATGTAAAGTAGTGTGGAAGATGTTAGAGGTTTTAGAGGTTCTTTAATAAATAGCTTTATTGCGTCAGCAAATGGTTGTAATAATCCGTTAGGGCCAACAATGTTGGGTCCTTTACGGAGTTGTATGTAGCCTAGGGTTTTTCGTTCTAGTAAAGTAAGAAATGCTATGGCTAGAATAATTGGGATAATGAGTAGGAGGAGGTTTAATATGAACATGTATTAAGAAGAGGAGTTGAACCTCTGATTATAAAGTTTTAAGTTTTATGCAATTACCGGGCTCTGCCATCTTAATTAACCCTGTTCTCGGGCAGGGTGATTGTTGAAGTGTACTAGATTTAGATTATATCATCTATTGGGTTGAGAGCTCTATTGTTTAGTTGGCTCTATTTCTCTTGTCCTTTCGTACTGGGAGAAATGTTAATAGATAGAAACCGACCTGGATTTCTCCGGTCTGAACTCAGATCACGTAGGACTTTAATCGTTGAACAAACGAACCATTAATAGCGGTTACACCATTGGGATGTCCTGATCCAACATCGAGGTCGTAAACCCTGTTGTCGATATGGACTCTTGAACAGGATTGCGCTGTTATCCCTAGGGTAACTTGTTCCGTTGATCAAATTTTTGGGTCAATGATTATATGATACGTGTTATGTATCTTGCTTTGACTGGTTGTGTCTATGCTTAAAATATTCGGAGGTTGTTTTATGCTCCGAGGTCACCCCAACCAAAATTGTTCACTCATAAATTAGGTGTGTTGTAACCCTGTTGTGGGATTTGGTATGTAATGTGAGTGTTAAATTTAAGCTCCATAGGGTCTTCTCGTCTTATTTGTTTATCTTCGCCTCTTCACGAAGAGGTCAATTTCACTGATTGTAAGTAAGAGACAGTTAAACCCTCGTGTGGCCGTTCATTCAAGTCCTCAATTAAGGAACAAGTGATTATGCTACCTTTGCACGGTCAGGATACCGCGGCCGTTAAACGCTAGTCACTGGGCAGGCAGTGCCTCTAATACTTTTGATGCTAGAGGTGATGTTTTTGGTAAACAGGCGGGGTTTGTTTTTGCCGAGTTCCTTTTACTTATTTTAATCTTTCCCTTATTGCGCACGCCTGTGTTGGGTTAACAGACTATTTGGTATCAGTAATTTTTTGTGGGTTGAAATACCTGTTGGTTAATTATCAGTGGGCATCCGATCTGATATAGGTCCGTGCGGGGAGAATGTAATTCTTGTTACTCATATTAACATTATTTCATCTATTTAATAATAGATTAGTCCAGTGTTTTTATTAGGAGGTGATTATAAGTTTTGGTATTTGTGGGTTGTGTTGAGTGTTGAGCTTTAACGCTTTCTTAATTGGTGGCTGCTTTTAGGCCAACTATGGGTGGGTAATTTATTACTCTCTATAAAAGGTTGTATCCTTTGTTCAATGGGCTGTACCTCTTTGAACTAGCAGTTAAACTTGTGTTAGGATTATCAGTTCTTTAGACAAGTTTAAGGCTGAACTTATATTCTGTTCTGGACAACCAGCTATCACCAGGCTCGGTAGGCTTTTCACCTCTACCTATAGGTCTTCTCACTATTTTGCTACATAGAAGAGTTTGTTCATTTACTGCCCGTAGGTAGCTCGTCTGGTTTCGGGGTTTTTAGCTGTAGTTCTCTTTGTAAAATTTTTCTAGTTAAATCATTATGCAAAAGGTAAAAGTTTTAATCTTTGCTTTTTTTTACTTTTGTGGGTTCTTTCATCTTTCCCTTACGGTACTGCTTCTATAGCGCCTTTATATATTTTCTATCTCCTATACTTATACTGGTTTAGGTAAATGTTTTAGTTTATTGAAAATTGGTAGTTTGTTGGAGTTGGTTGGGGCTAGTTGTGGTAAGTTCAAAGTGGTCATTAGTTTGAAATCTTCCGGGCGTAGGCCGGATGCTTTTATTTTAAGCTACACTTTGATGATTCCAAGCACACTTTCCAGTATGCTTACCTTGTTACGACTTATCTCCTCTGGTAATTTAATTGGGTAAATTATTTATATTTCTGTTAAAATTAGTTTGAGGAGGGTGACGGGCGGTGTGTGCGTGCTTCATTGCCCTATTCAATTAAGCTCTCTATTCTTAATTTACTTCTAAATCCGCCTTTGCCTTTATATTTCATTAGAGGTGGCGTTTGTTTTCTGTATAAGCAGAAAATGTAGCCCATTTCTTTCCACTTCATAGGCTACACCTTGACCTAACGTTTTAATGTATTATTTTCTTGCTTACTTTTGGTCCTTGATAGGGTTTGCTGAAGATGGCGGTATATAGGCTGTATTAGCAAGAAGTGGTGAGGTTTATCGGGGTTTATCGATTATAGAACAGGCTCCTCTAGGGGGGTGTAAAGCACCGCCAAGTCCTTTGAGTTTTAAGCTGTTGCTTGTAGTACTCTGGCGAGTAGTCTTGTTAACATACTACCTAGGTTTATAGTTAAGCATAGTGGGGTATCTAATCCCAGTTTGGGTCTTAACTGTCGTGTATTCAGAAATTTAAAGTCACTTTCGTTGTTTGTTTTTGTTCTAACTGGGGCTTTTTACAGCTTAGTTAGGGCTTAACTTTAGTGGGAGGTGGTAATTCTAAAACACTCTTTACGCCGTTTGTTATTAACTTGGGTTAATCGTATGACCGCGGTGGCTGGCACGAAATTTACCAACCCTTATAGGTAAATTAGTATAACTAGGTCAAACTTTCGTTTATTGCCTAATTTTTATCACTGCTGTTACCCGTGGGGGCGTGGCTTAGCAAGGTGTTGTGAGCTACATTTATATTAGTGAGTGAGCTTGATACCTGCTCCTTTTGGTCAGTGTGGCCTAGAGGGCATTTTCACGGGAGTGCGGTAACTTGCATGTGTAAATTTACTAACAGCTAATAAGAAGGCTGGGACCAAACCTGTGTGTTTATGGAGCTTGAATAGCTCGTCTAAGCATTTTCAGTGCTTTGCTTTAAAATTTAAGCTACATTAAC